TCGGGAGAAGTAATTTAATCGTTCTCATTTTTTTCTTATTTTATTAGTAGTCTTATAGTAGTCTTAGATTTTGCATTTTGATGAGCCTCGTTTTGAGGAATTCATGGAATAATCCATTTTCATGGAATAAAGAATAAGAACAAGGATACATAACATAAAAAAAAGAATAGATAAGACGATATTCGCCCTCCCCCTACATATTTGATTTCTTCTCCTATACAAAAACCAGCAAGACCTACTCCATTGGTAATTCCATCAATGACACCTTTATCAAAAAAATGCGTTAGTTCGGCTAATCTTCTTATACCTAGGATAAAAACCCTAGTATAGAAAAAATCTATATAACCACGATTATATGACCAGCTGTATATCTTTTTTTTTACTTCATCCAAAAAGCTCTTTTTTGGATTCTTTTTTACAAGGGAATTTTGAAAATTCAAATTCTGAAAAAAAGAATAAGCAGATCCATAAAAGATATATGCTATGAATAGACCAAAAATTGCTAAACTTACAGAAGAAATTGCATTAGTGAGAAATTCATATGAATTTATGGAAGAATTAGAATTTTCCTGGAACAAGTTTATTGAAGGAGTTAGCCACTTTGATAATATGGTTAACTCCAATATTCTATTATCTTTTACTCCATTATCAAAATGGATTCCTATGGATCCAATGAACAAAGTAAAAAGTAGTAATATAAGAAGAGGAAATAGCATAGTATTTCCCGTTTCATGAGGATAGACAAAAGTATTTTTAGCCCCAAAGGGAGTACTAAAGGATCCTATCTTATTTCTTGTATTAGCAGGAATTTTTGGTATATTTTGTGAAAAAAAAGAAACTCCACTCTTCATTGTTGATAAAACAAAATCCCTATTGACTCCTTTGGATATACTTTTTCCCCATAAGGATATTGAATACAACGAACCTTCTTTAGTACTACTGTAATTTTGAAAATGAACACGCAAATACCCATCAAAAGTAAGTAAATATATCCGAAACATATAAAATGCAGTTAATCCTGCAGTAAAAGAGGCTATTATTCCAAAAAAGGGTGAATACAACCAACTATTACTAAGGATTTCATCTTTGGACCAGAAGCAAGCAAGAGGTGGAATACCACAAAGAGAAAGTGTACCACATAAAAAAGTAGTTCTTGTAATTGGAACGTATTTTCTTAAACCACCCATAAGAACCATATTCTGACTTTTATCTGGTGAATATCCAACAAGAGGTTCCATTGAATGAATAACGGATCCGGATCCTAAGAACAATAAAGCTTTCGAATAAGCATGAGTGATCAAATGGAATAAAGCAGCTTGATAAGAACCTATACCTAGAGCTAACATCATATAACCCAATTGAGACATTGTAGAATAGGCTAAGCTTCTTTTAATATCTCTCTGAGCAAGAGCTAAAGTGGCTCCTAAGAAGAGTGTTATTGTACCTATTAAAGAAATGAAACTCATTATCCAGGGTAGGGATATGAAAAGAGGAAGAAGTCTAGCTAGAAGAAAAATCCCCGCAGCAACCATAGTTGCTGCGTGTATAAGAGCCGAAATAGGAGTGGGTCCTTCCATAGCATCAGGTAACCATACGTGAAGAGGAAATTGTGCAGATTTTGCAACTGCACCAAGGAATAATAAAAAAGCACACAAAGTAGTAAGTAAGGAATTAATCCCATTATTAGGAATCCAGTTATTAGCTATTTTGAACAAATCCCGAAACTCCAAACTACCCGTTATCCAAAAAAAACCTAAAATTCCTAATAACAGACCAAAATCCCCTACACGATTAGTTACAAAAGCTTTTTGACAAGCACTCGCTGCAATTGGCCGCGTAAACCAAAAGCCTATCAATAAATAGGAACACATTCCGACAAGTTCCCAAAAAAAATAAATTTGTATCAAATTGGAACTAGTAACCAATCCTAACATGGAAGTATTAAAAAAACTTATATAAACAAAAAATCTCAAATATCCTTCATCGTGAGACATATAATCGTCACTATAAATAAGAACTAAGATTCCTACAGTAGTAATTAGTATTAACATAATAGACGTAAGGGGGTCGACCAAGTATCCAAATTCTAAGGAAAAATCATTATTGATGGTCCAAGACCATAGATATTGATAGATAGAACTTCCATTTATTTGTTGAATAGACAGGTGAAGTGAGAATACCATAGCTATACTTAAGAGTAAAATACTAGGAAAAGCCCATATCCGACGAAGATTTTTTGTTGCTGTAGGAATAAGAAAAAGTCCAAATCCCATTGACATAATAACTGGAAGTGGGAGAAGAGGAATTACCCAGGCATATTGATATGTATGTTCCATAAGAAAAGAAATAGCAATTTTTAGTTTAAATTTATAGTTCAATTTTTCTATAAAATAAAATTGTTTCCGATTCACCAAACCTATTCTTATCTCTTTCTAAAGGAATTAAAAAAACAAAATAAGAAAAATAAAAAATACTGGAATTATGAATTTTTCTAATTTCTCTCATTAAAATATTCCAAAATTTAGAATGGGTTTAGTTACTTAAATTCAAAAAGTGAATCAAAGAATTTCGGTATCTAGTTATTAGTAAAAAAAAATATTTATTAAAATACAAAAAAAGATTGAATAATTTTACTTTCTAATCATTTTTGTATTTCTTTTTGTTAAAATAAAAGAGCTCTCTTGTTTCGTAATTGATTGATTGAATTCCAAAGAAAACCTATATTTATAGGAAATTCTCGAATATTGCTTATTTCATATAAAAGGAAATCCTAATGACTAGAATTCTCTAAGTTTTAGAATGTCTTGTTTAAGAGACTAAGTATTTTTTTTTATTGGAATTCAATTATGGAATAGCCTTCTGAACTTAATTAACTATTTGAATTGAATTTTACCTTCTTTTTATCTCCCCCTCTTATATGAGGGCTTATCCCCCATACCATATATTTATATATGGAGTATATTTGATATAGAAATTGATTTAAATAGAAAATCTTAAAAAACTCTTGTCTTATCCACATTAGACAAAATGAACTAAAGAAGAATTTAGAATTTAAGTATCTTTCAGTATCTTTCAGTATCTAAGTATAAATACTAAGAAAAAACAGAAAGAAGGATTGATTTGTGGCAATAGATGTCTTTCACATACAACTAGAAAAAAGTAATTCCCTTTTTGAATGGCAGTTCCAAAAAAACGTACTTCGATGTCAAAAAAGCGTATTCGTAAAAATCTTTGGAAAAAAAAGACTTATTTTTCCATAGTACAATCTTATTCTTTAGCAAAATCAAGATCATTTTCTAGGGGCAACGAGCATCCAAAACCAAAAGGTTTTTCTGGGCAACAAGCAAACAAATAATAAGATTTTGAAATAATCTGAATTGAACTATCCAAAAGAAATTCCAATTATTTAATATGAATGAATAATTCGGATTAATTAATAAATGTACTTTTATGTGTCGAATTCCTCGGTACAATATTCTTAGAACGAATCCCTCCATTATCATTATATAGAACAAAAGTTTTTGGTATATTGTGTCCTCAGTATTCTTTTCCTATCAAAGAACTTTTTTTTATAATAGAATTCTCATAAAAACGAGGATTCTATTATAAAAAGTAGACTATTCTTGCAATAGGACTTACAACCTCCACCTAATCTTATCCAAAATTCCCATATAAATGGGTTTAGGACTGGTACATCATATTAATAAGAGTGTAAAGGCTTTCATTCTATCAATTTTTCTAAAATACAAAATGCATTTCATTGTAGTTAATGATGAACTTCTAATGATGAACTTCTAATGTTCCTAAATTCTATGGCTTCTCCCAGTCTCGACGATTCACGATAAAATAACTATTATTCTTTTAAGTTAACTATTATTTTAAATTAGCCGCCATGGTGAAATTGGTAGACACGCTGCTCTTAGGAAGCAGTGCTCAAGCATCTCGGTTCGAATCCGAGTGGCGGCATTCTCGAAAAAGAATACAATAAATTAGAAAATGGATTCAATTCGAAATTTCCAATTTTGTAATGGGACCTTATCGTTATGCTATTTGCAACTTTAGAACATATACTAACTCATATCTCTTTCTCAACCATTTCAATTGTGATTACGATTCATTTGATAACCTTATTAGTTCGTGAACTTAGGGGATTACGTGATTCGTCAGAAAAAGGAATGATAGCTACTTTTTTCTCTATAACAGGATTTTTAGTCTCTCGTTGGGTTTCTTCGGGACATTTTCCATTAAGTAATTTATATGAGTCATTGATCTTCCTTTCATGGACTCTGTATATTCTTCATACTATTCCTAAGATACAGAACTCGAAAAATGATTTAAGCACAATAACTACGCCAAGTACTATTTTAACGCAAGGCTTTGCCACGTCGGGTCTTTTAACTGAAATGCATCAATCCACAATACTAGTACCTGCTCTACAATCTCAGTGGTTAATGATGCATGTCAGTATGATGTTACTAAGCTATGCAACTCTTTTGTGTGGATCCTTATTATCCGCCGCTCTTCTAATCATTAGATTTCGAAAGAATTTCGATTTCTTTTCACTAAAGAAAAATGTTTTTCTTAAAACATTTTTCTTTAGTGAGATTGAATATTTATATGCAAAAAGAAGTGCTTTAAAAAACACCTCTTTTCCCGTATTTCCAAATTATTACAAATATCAATTAACTGAGCGTTTGGATTCTTGGAGTTATCGTGTCATTAGTCTAGGGTTTACTCTTTTAACCGTGGGTATTCTTTGTGGAGCAGTATGGGCTAATGAGGCATGGGGATCCTATTGGAATTGGGATCCTAAGGAAACTTGGGCATTTATTACCTGGACCATATTTGCAATATATTTACATAGTAGAAAAAATCCAAATTGGAAGGGTACGAATTCCGCACTTGTAGCTTCGATAGGATTTCTTATAATTTGGATCTGCTATTTTGGTATCAATCTGTTAGGAATAGGTTTACATAGTTACGGTTCATTTACATTACCATCTAAATAATTACATAACATAAAACCTTCGGTTTTTTTCCTTTTTAGTTTGATTTGAGAACCCTTTGAAAAGACGTTCAAGGGGTTCTCAAAAATTCGAGATAGATCTAATTAGACTTTTTTACTTTTTTCTGAATTTTTTATTTTTCCACTCTGGAATATAGAGCGGACTGGTTAAAAAAAGAAAATCCTATTTAGTATAATAATTGGATAATAGAACCTCTACCCTATCAACGGATAGCGAGAGAACCAAATCTGGATAAATACCAATTCCTATTACTGGTAAAAAGATACAGATTAAAAGAAAGAGTTCTCGTGGTCCAGAATCTACAAAATTTTTGTTTGGAACATGAAATAGCTTGTATCCATAGAACATCTGGCGTAACATAGATAATAAATAAATAGGAGTTAATATCATTCCTATTGCCATTACAAAAGTAATTAGCATTTTTGGCATTAACATAAATTTAGGACTAGTAATTAGTCCAAAAAATACTACTAATTCTGCAACAAAACCGCTCATTCCCGGCAAGGCAAGAGAAGCCATTGAAAAGCTACTAAACATGGTAAAAATTTTTGGCATTGGGATAGATATTCCCCCCAGTTCTTCGAGATAAACAAGACGCATTCTATCACAAGCCGTTCCCGCCAAGAAAAAAAGTGTAGCACCGATAAATCCATGAGATAATATTTGTAAAATAGCTCCATTTAGTCCAATGTTGGTTATGGAACCAATTCCTATAATTATGAAACCCATGTGAGATACGGAGGAGTAGGCTATTCTTTTTTTGAAATTTCGTTGACCAAGAGAAGTTGAAGCTGCATAGATTATTTGCACCGCTCCTATTATTACCAACCAAGGGGAAAATAGATAATGAGCATGCGGTAACAATTCCATATTGACCCGAATCAATCCGTATGCTCCCATCTTTAATAGAATTCCGGCTAAAAGCATACATGTACTGTAATGCGCTTCCCCATGGGTATCTGGTAACCACGTATGTAAAGGTATAATCGGCAATTTGACAGCATAAGCAATAAGGAAGCCAAAATACAGTAGTATTTCCAATGTTGTAGGGTATGATTGATTAATCAATCTTTCTAAATCTAATCCGGGTTCATTGGAACCATATAATCCCATACCCAGAACTCCAATTAAGAAAAAAATGGAACCGCCTGCAGTATACAAAATAAACTTGGTAGCTGAATACAGACGCCTCTTTCCCCCCCACATGGATAAAAGTAAGTAAACAGGAATTAATTCTAACTCCCACATGATAAAAAAAAGTAAAAGGTCTCGTGAAGAAAATAATCCTATTTGACCGCTATACATTGCTAGCATCAGGAAATAGAATAATTGCGAATTCCGAGTAACCGGCCAAGCCGCTAAAGTAGCTAAAGTAGTGATAAATCCTGTCAATAAAATAGATCCTAATGAAAGTCCATCGATTCCCAATCTCCAGTGGAAATCGAAAACATCTATCCATTTAGAATCCTCCTTTAATTGGATTAAAGGATCCTCCAATTGGAAATGATAACAGAATGCATAAGTCATTAGAAGGAATTCTAATAAACAAATAGCTATAGTATACCACCTAACGATTTTATTTCCTTTATGAGGTAAAAAGAAAATTAATGAACCTGCAAATATCGGCAAAACAACAAGTATTGTTAACCAAGGAAAATAACTCATGATAAAGTAATAAAGACAAGATACGTTTTGACCAGAAAAGCCCATGCTCGATTATTTCGAGCACAGGCTTCTTCGGTAAAGAGGAATCAGACGATTCAAGTGGAGTTTTTTGTAACGTATCAATAAGATAGAGCCATGCTGCGGGTTGTTTCAGGCCCTAAATAAACGCGGACACTTAAAAAATCCGTTGGACAGGCGGATTCGCATCTCTTACAACCCACACAATCTTCGGTTCTCGGCGCGGAAGCAATTTGCTTGGCTTTACATCCATCCCAAGGTATCATTTCTAATACATCTGTTGGGCAAGCTCGTACACATTGAGTGCATCCTATACATGTATCATAAATTTTTACAGAATGTGACATTGGATCTCTAAATTTTCCTTTTCAACATAAAAATTTTCGATCTGGTAAAAATGAAATTAGTACTATATAAATTAGATGTATTGTAGACACCAGACGAAGCAATGGTTTATCCAAACTTTAACAAATAATGCAATATATTTCGTAATCTGTTTGTGAGAAAGCGTGAAAAGAGCCAAGAGACTTGAATTTAAGGCTTCAACAGTTATAATTATACGAATTCTACATACTAATTCGAATTAGCCAATAAATTGGCTATCATCTTTTCAATATAAATTATTGCAATATTCAAATTGCAATATCAATGAATTGCAAAAATGCAATATTCAATAAGTAAAAAACAATACTCTGAAATAACCTACTCAAAAAAAGGATATTATTAAACACTAATAAGAAAATAAGATTAGATTTCTATTCATCTTAATGTTTCTTATTATTATATATGCCCCTTTGTTTAGGGGATTCTATGTCTAATTATTCAAAAAATTGGATTGATTGATACGAGTTGATTTCCTGTTACGATGGATGGAAGAAAGAATGGATAGTCCAATAGCTGCTTCAGCAGCCGCAAGGGCTATAACAAAAATTGCGAAAATGTCTCCTTTTAATTGGCGACTATCAAATAGATCAGAAAATGTTACGAGATTTAGATTAATTGAATTCAGTATAAGTTCAAGACATATTAGAGCTCTAACCATGTTTCGGCTTGTGATCAATCCATAGATACCAATCGAAAATAAATAGACACTCAAAAAAAGTACATGCTCAAACATCATTAACTAACTCCTTATCAATCTCGATTCATTTCAATATGAGGACAAGAATTGAACCGATTCAATTAATTAGAATAGAACAATTACGCAACAAAAGAGAAAAGAAGGTATTTGTTGTATTGGCAGTAGATGGGTTTTACTAAATCAAAATTGTGATTCTTTAGTTATTTATTTTATATTTGAAATTCTAAGAATTTTGACTCATTCTAAGTATTTCTTATTGTCGAGCCATAGTAATTGCACCTATTAAAGAAACTAGAAGAATTAGGGAAATGAGTTCAAACGGAAGATAAAAATCGGTTGCTAAATGAATCCCAATTTGTTGAACGTTATTTATGAGACCCTGTTCTACTATTTGGTTTGATCTTGTAGTCCAAAGAATTCCATACCACGACGTATCTGGGATAGTAGTCATTAGTGAAAAAGGAATAGTTATACAAAGGAGTAAAGTAAACCCATCTCCAATAGTCCAATAATTCTTATCTTTAGACCACTCTGAGCCGTTTACAAACATTACAGCAAATATGATCAAGACATTTATGGCTCCCACATAAATAAGAAGTTGTGCGACAGCTACAAAGTAGGAATTTAATAAAAAATAGAATAAGGATATACAAACAAGAACTAATCCCAGCGAAAAGGCAGAATAAATTGGGTTGGTAAGTAATACTACTCCTAGACCTCCTAGTAGAAGACCAAATCCCCCAAATAGCACAAGAATCTCATGTATTGGTCCAGGTAAATCCATTATGGATAAGAAGAAATTTCTAGTATAAAATTTTTCATGAACTGACTAAAACTAAAAGATTCAAGGAAGGAAAAAGGTATTAGGATATTTTTTTGTATATACATATAAGTTGTTAAGCAGTAGTTATTCTTTTTTCGTTAGAGTTAGTAAAAATGGATTTTTCTAATAAAAAAATCCTAATACCTAGTAATCTGTAATCGTTCTTGAATTCCAAGATTTTTCTTCGTCTATTTTACTTTGAGGCGAATTCCTAATTGTTTGAATTGTGTAATCTCCCATTATGGAGATTGGTAACCGACTCAAAGCAATTTGATTGTAATTCAATTCATGACGATCATAAGTAGAAAGTTCATATTCTTCAGTCATTGATAAACAATTTGTGGGACAGTATTCAACACAGTTACCGCAAAATATACAAACTCCGAAATCAATACTATAATTAAGCAATTGTTTTCTTTTAATATCCTTTTCAAATCTCCAATCCACAAGGGGTAGATCTATCGGGCATACGCGAACACATACTTCACAAGCAATGCATTTATCAAATTCAAAGTGTATTCGCCCCCGGAAACGCTCCGATGTAATTGATTTTTCATAAGGGTAGTGAATCGTTATAGGTAAACGATTTGTGTGGGATAAGGTAATTATGAAACTTTGACCAATGTATCTTGCGGCGCGTATTGTTTGTTGACCATAACTAATGAACCCAGTTAGCATAGGGAACATATTCTAAATCTATATATGAAAAAGGTATGTTTCTTTCTCTTGTTTGAGAGAACTTTTGTGTTGAAAATATTCTTACTGTTATTGTATTCTTATTTATAGTGAAACTAGTTGGGAAGAAGTTGTTAATAAGAGATTGCCCAGAGAAATAGGTAAAAGAAATTTCCATCCAAGATTTAATAACTGATCCATTCTCATCCTGGGTAAAGTCCATCTTATTGTGATAGAAATGAAGAGAAATAAATAAGCTTTAGTTAATGTAATAAAGATACCTATTACCATTTCCAAAATTCCAATTATTTTATTCATTTGGAAAAATCCAAAAAAGGATATATAGGGAATAGAGAAATTCCACCCGCCTAAGTATAGAACAGTTACAAATAAAGAGGAAACTAATAAATTTAGGTAAGAAACAAGATAAAATAAACCATATTTAATACCAGAATATTCGGTTTGATAACCTGCTACTAATTCTTCTTCTGCTTCTGGTAAATCAAAGGGTAATCTTTCACATTCTGCCAAAGAAGAAATTAGAAAAACTAGAAAACCTATAGGCTGACGCCAAAGATTCCATCCAAAAAAACCATATTTGGACTGTGCTTCAACTATATCAACTGTACTTGAACTATTAGATAATCATAGTCGATGATAACATCACAGTTCCCACCGCTATTCCAAAACCGTACATGAAACCTTAGCTTCATACGGCTCCTCTATGATCAGAAAAAAGGAAAGGATTGTTTCGTTTCGGTATCATCCTCTGGGCATAGATAGAATTAGATAAGATAAAATTGATTGGAAAGCCCAAAATTAGACCAAAGCAATTACGTCTGCTAGAATAACAAAAAAGCGCTTCCGAATTGATCTCATCCTTTATATAATATAATTTTGCTTTGTTCGGTAATAACTTAATATTGGAATAAATCACTCGTTATAGCAATTAATAAATGGAAAGAATTTGGCATTAGTTCATGAGGAATTCTGTATGAATAGGGATAAAGGAAGGAAAGAATAAATAAAGATCCTTTTTTGTATTGTATTCCATATCTTTTGTCCTACTCTTCTTTCCCCGGGAGGGGTATACTTAAAAAAAAAGAATAAAGGGTTAATTCGTTCTTGATAGCCATTTCCTTAACAAGTGAATGGGAACATACTCTAGACCGGAATCTGAAGAAAGTACTGCTTGATCATTTCCACCAATTTCAAGTCCTTATTATGATTCCTTTTATGAGGAAAAATGTCTAATGATTTAGATTCTCTCATTACTAATCCTGTATGTACTTTAGTGTTCCTAATCCCTCACTAACTTTTGATGGATTGCCTTATGGTTATAAGTTTAAATTATAGTAATAACTCAAAATATTCTAGTAATGGAATTCCATATCGCGAATCCTTTATTCTTGCCCGCTTCAAGATATGATGACTAATCAAACAATCTCAACCTTGGGGTAAAGAGTTTACACTGCTTATGTTTACTTGAACTTTTTTCTTGTACGTAGGAAATGAGATTTTTTACTTTTACTACAAATTAATAAGCTGTTTTGTTTCACTCATATAGCTATCGAGTTTAACTTACCAACGCGAATACAGAATAAGCAAAGGAAGATAAGCATTCAATGTATTTTAGAGGAAAAAGATCCTATTTTAACGAATCACACGTAGAGATATTGCTAGTACACAAAAAGTTAATGGTATTTCATAACTAATAGATTGAGCAGCCGCTCGTAGACCGCCTGAAAAAGAATATTTATTATTTGAGCTATATCCTGCCATGAGAAGACCAATAGGAGCAATACTTGAAATCGCAATCCATAAAAAAACACCAATACTAAGATCAGCTAAAACAAAACGATATCCTAAAGGGATAACTAAAAAACTTAATAAAATGGATATGACTGCTATAGAGGGACCAATGCTAAATAAAGGAATATCTCCTCGGGATGGGAGGATATCCTCTTTTAAAAGTAGTTTAGTTCCATCTGCTATAGCTTGAAGCAGTCCCAGGGGGCCAGCATATTCAGGACCAATACGTTGTTGTATCGATGCGGATATTTCTCTTTCTAACCACACAATTACGAGTACTTCTATTGTGATTCCCAGTAGGAGGGCAAAAATGGGTAGAATCCATATAAGTCCGTAGATTTCTTTAAATAATTCCGATTTCGAAAAAGAATTGATAGTTTCTACCTCTACCCTATCTATTATCATTTCAACGATCAACTTCCCCCATAATGATATCTATACTACCTAATATTGTCATGATATCAGCCAATTTCATTTTTTTAACTAGCTGAGGAAGAATTTGCAAATTAATAAAACCCGGTGGACGAATTTTCCATCTCCAGGGGAAAAGACTATCATCTCCTACCAGATAAATTCCTAATTCGCCTTTTGGAGCTTCTACTCTTACATAAAGCTCTTGCTTTGATAATTCAAAATTGGGCGAAGGTTTTTTACCAAGAAATCGATATTCAAAATCATTCCATTCGGGATTCTTTGCTTTCTTAAAGCGTCGGGCTTCTAAATTCTCATAAGGTCCTCCAGGAATTTTCTCTACAGCCTGTTGAATAATTTTTATGGATTCCCTCATTTCACCGACTCGTACTAAATAGCGAGCTAACGAATCTCCTTCTTTTTGCCATTGGACTTTCCAATCGAATTGATTGTAAGACTCATAAGGATCAATTTTACGAAGATCCCATTGTATTCCAGAAGCTCGTAACATTGGTCCCGATAAGCCCCAATTTACAGCTTCTTCTCCGCTAATAAAACCGACTCCTTCAACTCGTTCTAAAAAAATGGGATTCTGTGTAATAAGTTCTTGATATTCAACAACTCCTTGTAAAAAATAATCACAGAAATCTAAACATTTATCCATCCATCCATAAGGGAGATCGGCAGCGACTCCTCCGATGCGAAAGTAATTATGCATCATTCGCATACCTGTAGCAGCTTCAAATAGATCATATATCAATTCTCTCTCTCTAAAAATGTAGAAAAAGGGAGTCTGTGCCCCGAGATCCGCCATAAAAGGTCCAAGCCATAACAAATGAGAAGCTATACGGCTCAATTCTAACATAATTACTCTAATATAGCTGGCTCTTTTGGGTATTTGAATATTCTCTAAGAATTCTGGTGCATTTACCGTTATTGCTTCTGTAAACATAGTAGCTAAATAATCCCATCGTGTTACATAAGGCAA